TAGTGAAATCCCATACTCCGTGTATCCGAAAAAGGAATGATCCGTTAGGTTCAGGGTTGATCTCTGATAATAGGTCGGGCTGTACCAATATCAATCCATTTTATTCTATTTATTCCAAGGAAAGGATTCAACAATCGCTTAACCAAAATCAAGGAACTTTTCGTACGTTGTTGAATAGAAGTAAGGAATCCCAATCTTTGATAATTTTGTCATCATATAATTGTTTTCAAATGAGTCCATTCAACGATGTAAAAGATTATGATGGGATAAAAGAATCAAGTAAAAGAGATCAGGATTCCCTAATTCAAATTACAAATTTGTTAGGCCCCTTAGGAACATCCTCTCAAAGTGATCTTTTTTATCCGTTTTACCATTTACTAACTCATAATCATATTTCTGTAACTAAATATTTCTATTTGCAATTCGACAATTTAAAACAGACTTTTCAAGTATTTAAGTATTATTTAATGGATGAAAACGGGAGAATTTCGAATTCCGATCCGTGCAGTAGCATCCTTTTGAATCCATTTAACTTGAATTGGCATTTTCTCGACCATAATTATTGTGAGGAAACATCCACAATAATTAGTCTCGGACAGTTTATTTGTGAAAATCTATGTATAGCCAAAAGAGGATCGACCCTAAAATCGGGTCAAGTTATAGTCGTTCACCTTGACTCTTTAGTAATAAGATCGGCGAAGCCTTATTTAGCTACGCCAGGAGCAACAGTTCATGGACATTATGGAGAAATACTTTCCCAAGGAGATACATTAGTTACATTTATATATGAAAAATCTAGATCCGGTGATATAACGCAAGGTCTTCCAAAAGTAGAACAGGTTTTAGAGGTACGTTCCATTGATTCAATATCGATGAACCTAGAAAAAAGAGTTGAGGGTTGGAATGAGTGTATAACAAGAATTCTTGGAATTCCTTGGGGATTCTTGATTGGTGCTGAGCTCACTATAGCGCAAAGTCGTATATCTTTGGTTAATAAGATCCAAAAGGTTTATAGATCCCAGGGAGTACAGATCCACAATAGGCATATCGAAATCATTGTACGTCAAATAACATCAAAAGTGTTGGTTTCAGAAGATGGAATGTCTAATGTTTTTTCACCCGGAGAATTAATTGGATTGTTGCGAGCTGAACGAACGGGGCGTGCTTTAGAAGAAGCTATTTGTTACCGAGCCATATTATTAGGAATAACCAAAGCATCTCTAAATACTCAAAGTTTCATATCCGAAGCAAGTTTTCAAGAAACTGCTCGAGTTCTAGCAAAAGCCGCCCTCCGGGGTCGTATCGATTGGTTGAAAGGTCTGAAAGAGAACGTTGTTCTAGGAGGGATGATACCCGTCGGTACCGGATTCAAAGGATTCGTGCACCGTTCAAGGCAACACAACAACATTTCGTTGGAAACCAAAAATAAGAGTTTATTCGAGGGGGAAATGAGAGATATTTTGGTCCACCACAGAGAATTATTTGATTTTTGCATTTCAAAAAATTTACAGGATACATCAGAACAATCTTTTTTCGGATTTAATGATTCCTAAGAGGGGGGTCATTTTATTTGGCATTTGGCATATAGTAATAAAGAAAATAGCGAATGGAAAGAAATGAACGGTTATTAACGGCCAATTTCCGTTAGAAAAGAAGGTTCCATCGGAACAATTTTTTATTTCTATTTTCAGAGTACTTCTTCTCTTTTTTTTTCTTTATTTAGAAAAAAAAGAGAAGAAAAGAAGTGTGGGGAAAAATGACAAGAAGATATTGGAACATCAATTTGGAAGAGATGATGGAAGCAGGGGTTCATTTTGGTCATGGTACTAGGAAATGGAATCCTAGGATGGCACCTTATATCTCTGCAAAGCGAAAAGGTATTCATATTATAAATCTTACTAAAACGGCTCGGTTTTTATCAGAAGCTTGTGATTTAGTTTTTGATGCAGCAAGTAGGGGAAAACAATTCTTAATTGTCGGTACAAAAAATAAAGCGGCTGATTCAGTAGCGCGGGCTGCAATAAGGGCCCGGTGTCATTATGTTAATAAAAAATGGCTCGGTGGTATGTTAACGAATTGGTATACTACAGAAACGAGACTTCATAAGTTCAGGGACTTGAGAACGGAACAAAAGACGGGGAGACTTAACCGTCTTCCGAAAAGGGATGCGGCTGTGTTGAAGAGACAATTATTTCACTTGCAAACATATCTGGGCGGAATAAAATATATGACGGGGTTACCCGATATTGTAATAATCGTTGATCAGCAAGAAGAATATACGGCTCTTCGAGAATGTATCACTTTGGGAATTCCAACGATTTGTTTAATCGATACAAATTGTGACCCCGATCTCGCGGATATTTCGATTCCAGCCAACGATGACGCTATAGCTTCAATTCGATTAATTCTTAACAAATTAGTATTTGCAATTTGTGAGGGTCGTTCTAGCTATATACGAAATTCTTGATTAATAATAAGATAAGTAAATTTTGGGGGTAACTCCATATAATCGATTTATTGAATCGGTTATTATTCTTGACTAGCATAAAAGAGATAAAAACCGGAGATTTTCTGTAATTAGTTGATACTTAAAATATATAATTCACATAGGCAAATCAAAAAAAAGATGGTTGAATCAAAATAATTCCTTTTTAAGTTCTATTTCTTTCAGAGGGTAATATGAATGTTCTATTATGTTCTATCAAAACACTAAAAGGTTTATACGATATATCTGGTGTAGAAGTAGGCCAACATTTCTATTGGCAAATAGGAAGTTTCCAAGTGCATGCTCAAGTACTTATTACTTCTTGGGTCGTAATTGCTATTTTATTAGGTTCAGCCCTTATAGCTGTTCGTAATCCACAAACCATTCCGACTGACGGTCAGAATTTTTTTGAATATGTCCTTGAGTTCATTCGAGACGTGAGCAAAACTCAAATTGGAGAAGAGTATGGTCCATGGGTTCCCTTTATTGGAACTATGTTTCTATTTATTTTTGTTTCAAATTGGTCAGGGGCTCTTTTACCCTGGAAACTTATCCAGTTACCTCACGGAGAGTTAGCCGCACCCACCAATGATATAAATACGACCGTTGCTTTAGCTTTACTCACGTCAGTAGCATATTTTTATGCGGGCCTTACAAAAAAGGGGTTGGGTTATTTCGGTAAATATATTCAACCAACCCCGATCCTTTTACCTATTAACATTTTAGAAGATTTCACAAAACCGTTATCACTTAGTTTTCGACTTTTCGGAAATATTTTAGCTGATGAATTAGTAGTTGTTGTTCTTGTTTCTTTAGTACCTTTAGTAGTTCCTATACCTGTCATGTTCCTTGGATTATTTACAAGTGGTATTCAAGCTCTTATTTTTGCAACCCTAGCTGCGGCTTATATAGGCGAATCAATGGAAGGTCATCATTGATTAGTTTCCGACGCAGTCTTTTTTAGCTTGACGCAACGCAATGTATGTGCCGTTTAAGATAATCCACTTAGAGAAGATAAATATAAGGTATAAACGATCTAGAGTAATTGTAAAAAATATACGATATTTTTTAGTTTTAAAATAAACAAAATGGATTAGTTTGCGTAGGAATGGGGGGTTGAACGGGAACGGGGTGTATATAATCTAATCGCCATAAGACAACTCTTGTGAATCTTTCGAAGAATGATTCGAGAATCCCGATGACTTTAAGATACAATATTTGGTTTACGGTTTGGGGGAACAACATGTATATGTGATATTAGACATTAACTAGGTATATCTGAACTAAAGATATATCTAATTTGTCTTACTATTGTGAATTGAATATTGGTTGATTGTATCATTAACTATTTCTTTATTTTTGTTTTGGCGCGAGGAAAACTTATCATGAATCCACTGATTTCTGCCGCTTCCGTTATTGCTGCTGGATTGGCTGTCGGGCTTGCTTCTATTGGACCTGGAGTTGGGCAAGGTACTGCTGCGGGACAGGCTGTAGAAGGAATCGCGAGACAACCAGAGGCGGAAGGAAAAATAAGGGGTACTTTATTGCTTAGTTTAGCTTTCATGGAAGCTTTAACAATTTATGGGCTGGTTGTAGCATTAGCTCTTTTATTTGCGAATCCGTTCGTTTAATCCTAAAAACACATAGTTTTGTTTATTTCCGTGGATTTGCTGCTCTTGTTTTTTCAAATTCTTTTACTATTTAACGTCTACAATTTAATTGTAAATTAAATTACTTAGGAACAACAACCCCCGGAAATCGCCGGTTTGAGGATACAACTCACTTTTTTCTTTATCTTCTTAGTCCAATGCACGAACTTTTTTTAGGAAGTATCGCAATTGTATTGTAACAAACGAGGTATTTCGCAACTGACTCGTATAAGACCTGGTACCTAATTCGAATCGAATAAGTATCAGGCTTATTGGAAATTTCCAATTTGAAAAAACCCATTCAAACAAACCCATTTCTAAATCAATATATTTTTTGACTCAATTTAATATTTTCTATTTAGAAATAGGGAAATTTCTAATAAAATATATAATAAAATAAAAGAATATAAATAAAGAGTCTATCTATAAATATAAGAAAGCTATAACTATAAGAAAGAGGAGATCGTATGAAAAATGTAACCGATTCTTTCCTTTCCTTGGGTTATTGGCCATCCGCCGGGAGTTTCGGATTTAATACTGATATTTTTGCAACCAATCTAATAAATCTAAGCGTAGTTCTTGGTGTGTTGATTTTTTTTGGGAGGGGGGTGTTAAGTGATTTATTAGATAATCGAAAACAGAGGATTTTGAAGACTATTCAAAATTCAGAAGAATTACGCGAGGGGGCCCTAAACCAGTTAGAAAAAGCCCGGGCCCGCTTACGGAAAGTAGAAATAGAAGCGAATCAGTTTCGAATGACTGGATACTCTGAAATAGAACGAGAAAAATTAAATTTGATTAATGCAACTTCTAAGACTTTGGAACAGTTAGAAAATTACAAAAATGAAACCATTCATTTTGAACAA